TAACACGACCCAAATAGGCTTCGCTCACTGGTATCTGAGCAATTCTTCCTGTTGCTTTTACAGAACTTCCCTCTTGGATCATCAAACCATCGCCCATTAATACAACACCAACATTTTTTGATTCCAAATTCAGAGCAATGCCTATTGTACCCTCTTCAAATTCTACTAATTCACCCGCCATTACTTCATCAAGACCGTGAATACGAGCAATACCGTCGCCTACTTGAAGTACCGTGCCAGTATTCACAATCTTCACTTCTCTACTATATTGTTCAATACGTTTACGGATAATATTACTAATCTCGTCGGCTTGAAGGGTTACCATGAGTCTTTCTTTATTCTTTTTCAGCAGCAAAGGAAAAAAATCAACTAGAAAATAAAATAAATAATGCCTACGGTAGAAAGACTAATCAATTATTTCTTTCATCGCCCCCAACATCCCAATATTTGTACTGATGGTGCGTAAATGTAACTCGCTGTTCAAACAACTATTCAGAGTTTCTAGAGCTCCTTGTAAAGCTTGTTGGAAAACTCGTTGTCGGACTTCATTAATAGCTCTTTGTTGTTCAAACTGAATGGTTTCGTTTTTGTAATTTTCTAATTGTTCCAAATTCTTATAAGTTGAATTAATCAAATTCAATTTATCTCGTTCTATCTCAGAGTATCCATTCACTCGATATTCATCTGCTTCCAGTTCCACTTTCCGCAAGTGGGCCCGGGCTTTTTCCAGCTGTTCAATGGCCCCTTCGCGCAGTTCTTCTGAATTTCGAATAGTACTCAAGATTCTCTGTTTTCGATTATCTAATAAATCACTTAATGAAAGTAGATTATCTTCCCATTCCTTCTATGATCTCTTCCCGAACCAAACATGAATCTTTCGATTCATTTGGCTCTCATGCCCAGTTACTTAATGGGGCATTCCCATATCTTTTTTAAAATGTAATGAGCTTATCCTCTCCTTTATGTTCCTGTTCGTCTTCCAAAACATAGAAACAGATCCTTAATCCAAAACCAGAATATTTGGAGGACTCTCCCGACCAGACAAAAAATCTGTAATTATCAACAAAGTTGTTTCTTTTTTTTTTCGATTTTGATTTTCTTCAAATCCAAAAAAACTCTTCTTACTTTATACACAGGTCGTCGATTCCGCATTGGATCAAAAAGGCAGGGCGCCCTTTTTCCAGTAAATGGTTCAAATTTTTTTATCCATATGAGTGTTCTATAGCAGATAAATTACAACTAGTCAGTCTTTTTGAAACCATTTCCATATAGAGTGGTAGAAAGAGTACCAGTGTTGCACCTCGACTTCAAATAATTTAGCTTTAACCATGTAAAGAGTCCCGCATTATTGGTATTGGTGAATAGAGAATCAAAGTGGATTTACCAATAAGTCACGAAATGCTATAGTTCGTACATATGATTTTTGAATTTATTCAGAAGTAATTCGCGAGATCGTACACCATTCCTTCCTAGTTAGAAGGTAAAGAAAAAAAGTGCAACTGGTTGGATCCAGCCTATTCTTGAAATAAACAACTCGCACACACTCCCTTTCCAAAAAAGATCAATACACCAAGCACTACACTCAGATTTATTGGATTTGTTGCTAAAATATCGGTATTAAACCCGAAACTCCCGGCGGATGGCCAGTGACCCAAGGAAACGAAAGAATCGGTTACATTTTTCATATGATCTCCTCTTATAGCTTATAGGTAGAACTAACAAAACTGAACAGAGTTTTTTTATTACTTTACTAATAAGACTAAGAAAATACTTTCAATTTTCTAGGCTTAAACAAAGGGATTCGCAAATAAAAGTGCTAATGCCACGACCAGTCCATAAATTGTCAAAGCTTCCATAAAAGCCAGACTAAGTAATAAAGTACCTCGTATTTTTCCCTCTGCCTCTGGTTGTCTTGCGATACCTTCTACGGCTTGGCCCGCAGCAGTACCTTGACCAACCCCAGGTCCAATAGAAGCAAGTCCTACAGCCAATCCAGCAGCAATAACGGAAGCAGCAGAAATCAGTGGATTCATGGTAAGCTCCTTGCACAAAAATAAATAAAATGGTTAATGATACAATACAATTAACCAACGAATTCTGACTTATTATTCTATTGCATTACTTCAATTAATAGTTCGTACGTAGTTACTTCGACTGCATGGATCTTAGTAATGCAATTATTGAATCATAAGCATCAGAACTACTTTGATATCTCGTTTTTAGTTCCTATCCACGGAGTCTTTCTTTATCAATCCATTAGGCTCTAGTCCTTCCATTTGTTTTTTCCAAACCATTCTTTCAATCCGTCGCCCTTTCTCTTCTATATGCTTGATTTCATCTGCTTCTTCATTCGTACCAGACGAAACGTAAAGACGTCTATTGAAACCCCCATCTAAATTCACAGTGGGGTAGGAAATAAAATATGTGGATAGTTCATATATACCTAGTAAATATCTAATATCACATATACATGTGTTTCTTCCCTAACGTAAACCAACCATTTACATCTTATATGATATACAACTGGATTATCGAATAATTCTTTGAAACATACACAAGAGCTGGTTTATAGCCATTCCATATATCCAATTGACCCCTCCCCAACCTATTTTTTTTATCTCGCTTGTAAATGATTCTTTTCCTGTTCTTTATCATTATTGCGCATCAATACAAACAAAAGGATTCATTAGCCTGAATCATTACATATCAATACAATATCAAGATTTGGTTGATCTAAGTTCATGCAATTAATTCGCATTTTAGTCAAGTCAATCGTTAATTTGAATGAACGCAAGTGAAATGGAAATAGGGAATATCGTTTTTTAGTTTATCCCACACAATGTATAGACGGCTCAAGATAAGCTATTTTGGAACATACATAATATATAAAAAGGTATATACAATCTAGAGTAGTAACAAATAACAAAAAAGATTAAGATATTAGGGGGAACTGGAAAAAAAGAAAAAAGATCTAAAAGATCTTTTTCCTAAGATTCCCGTTTTTCCCACTTATGAGTTACCTCTTCCAATGAAAATTGGATTTCTATTTGTTCAGTTAAGTCAATGACAATATTCTGATTCCAATTTTGGCTGCTTCTGACATGTGCTGGTTTCGACACGACATGCGACTAAATAAAAAGACGATTTTGAAAGCTAGTCAATGATGACCCTCCATGGATTCGCCTATATAAGCCGCGGCTAAAGTTGCAAAAATAAGAGCTTGAATACCACTTGTAAATAATCCAAGGAACATGACGGGTATAGGAATTACTGAAGGTACTAAAGAAACAAGAACAACAACTACTAATTCATCAGCCAATATATTCCCAAAAAGTCGAAAACTAAGTGATAAGGGTTTTGTGAAATCTTCTAGGATGTTAATTGGTAAAAGTATTGGAGTTGGTTGAATGTATTTGCCGAAATAACCTAATCCTTTTTTTGTAAGACCCGCATAGAAATAAGCCACTGATGTGGGTAAAGCTAAAGCAACAGTAGTATTTATATCATTCGTGGGCGCGGCTAACTCTCCATGAGGTAACTGTATGATTTTCCAAGGTAAAAGAGCCCCCGACCAGTTCGAAACAAAAATAAAAAGGAACATAGTTCCAATAAAGGGAACCCAAGGACCATATTCTTCTCCAATCTGGGTTTTGCTCAAGTCTCGAATGAATTCAAGGACATATTCGAAGAAATTCTGACCGTCGGTCGGAATGGTTTGTGGATTCCGAACTGCTATAGTGACTGAACCTAATAAGATAGCAATTACGACCCAAGAAGTCATAAGTACTTGAGCATGAACTTGGAAACCCCCTATTTGCCAATAATAATGTTGGCCTACTTCTACACCGGATATCTCGTATAACCCCTTTAGTGTGTGGATGGAACGTGGTAGAACATTCATATTGCCCTCTGACAGAAATAGAACTTAAATAAATATTATTTTGATTCAACCAGCTCTTTTTCAATTTGCCCACTTGGATTTTCTATTTCGGATACCAAGTAATTGCATAATATCCCCAGTAATTTTTATGTCTTTTTTTTATATTCAGGAATAGTAACCGATTCAATAAATTTATGGAGTTCCCGAAATAATTGACTTATCTTATTATTAATTAAGAATTTCTTATATAGCTAGAACGACCTTCACAAATTGCGGAGACTAATTTATTTAGAATTAATCGGATTGAAGCTATAGCGTCATCATTGGCTGGAATCGAAATATCGGCGAGATCCGGGTCACAATTTGTATCGATTAAACAAATCGTTGGAATTCCTAAAATGACACATTCTCGAAGAGCCCTATATTCTTCTTGCTGATCGACGATGATTACAATATCTGGTAACCCCGTCATATATTTGATACCACCCAGATATGTTTGCAAGTGAGATAATTGTCTCTTCAATATTGCTGCATCTCTTTTCGGAAGACGGTTGAGTCTTCCCGTCTTTTGTTCCGCTCTGAAGTCCCTGAACTTATGAAGTCTCGTTTCTGTAGTGGACCAATTCGTTGACATACCACCGAGCCATTTTTTATTAACATAATGACATCGAGCCATTATTGCAGCTGATGCTACTGACTCTGCTGCTTGATTTTTAGTCCCAACTATTAAGAATTGTTTTCCCCTACTTGCTGCATCAAAAACTAAATCGCAAGCTTCTGATAAAAAGCGCGCAGTTCTAGTAAGATTTGTAATATGAATACCTTTACGTTTTGAAGAGATGTAAGGTGCCATTCTAGGATTCCATTTCCTAGTACCATGACCAAAATGAACTCCTGCTTCCATCATCTCTTCCAAATTTATGTTCCAATATCTTCTTGTCATTTCTCCCCACACTTCCTCTCTTTTTTTTATTTAAATAATATAATAAAAGAGGCAAGGTACCCTGATGAAATAAATATCAATAATTGTTCCGATGGAACCTTCTACCAGAGATTGACCGTTGATGCGCGGTCCAAGCCAGTAATTCTTTTCTATTCGTTTTTTTATTACCAAAACAAAGGATAAGACTAGATAGTTAAAGTTAAGTTAAAAGGATGAATCCACTCTTAGCACTCAGCCAATCCCGTAAATGATTGTTCTGATGTATCATGGAAATTCTTTGGGGCGCAAGAATTAAATATCAAATAATTCTCTTTGGTGGAACAAAATATCTCTCATGTTCCCCTCAAATAGATTTTTCTTTTTGATTTCCAAAGAAATGTTGCTGTATTGATTTGAACAGTGTACTAATCCCTTGAATCCCGTACCGACGGGTATCATCCCCCCTAGAACAACGTTCTCTTTCAGACCTTTCAACCAATCGATACGACCCCGTAGAGCGGCTTTTGCTAAAACTCGAACAGTTTCTTGAAAACTCGCTTCGGATATGAAACTTTGAGTATTCAAAGACGCCCTTGTTATTCCCAATAAGATGGCTCGGTAACAGATTGCTTCTTCCAAAGCACGCCCCGTTCGTTCCGCTCGCAACAATCCAATTAGTTCTCCGGGTGAAAAAGCATTAGACATTCCATCTTCTGAAACCAACACTTTTGCTGTTATTTGACGTACAATAATTTCTATATGCTTATTATGGATTTGGACTCCCTGGGATCGATAAATTTTTTGAATCTTATTAACCAAAGAGATACGACTTTGCGCTATGATTAGCTCAGCACCAATCAAGAATCCCCAATGAATTCCAAGAATTCTTGTTATACATTCGTTCCAACCTTCAACTCTCTTTTCTAAATTCATTGATATTGAATCAATCGAACGCACTTCTAACACTTGTTCTACTTTTGGAAGGCCTTGCGTTATATCCCCAGATCTAGATTTTTCATATATAAATGTAACTAATGTATCTCCTTCGTAAAGGATTTCCCCATAATGGCCATGAACAGTAGCTCCTGGAGTAGCCAAATAGGGCTTAGCGGATCTTATTACTAAAGAGTCAACATGAACAAGGAGAATCTGACCAGATTTTTGGTATGGTCCATTTTTAGATATACATAAATTTTCACAAATAAATTGTCCAAGGCTCACTATTGTCGATGTTTCTTCACAATAATCGTGATGGAGAAAATACCAATTCAAATGGAATAGATTCAAAATCATGTTACTGTTTGGATCGGGATTATAAATTCTCCCATTTTCGTCCAATAAAGAATATTTAAGTACTTGGAAAGTCTGTTTTAAATTGTCAAGTAGCAAATATTTATTTACCAAGATCTGATTATGGGTTATGAAATGGTAAAATGAGTAAAAATTCGTAATTTTCATTTTAGGGACAATCCCTAAGGGACCCAACGAATTCAGAATTTTCATTTTTAGTAGGGTATCCTTTTTAAGTTGAATTGATTTTTTGGTTACGTTGTTAGATTTCAAACCGTTGAATGGACCTATTCGAGAACAATTAGATGATGACAAAATTATCAAAGATTGGCATTCCTTATTTCTATTCCCCAACATACGAATAGTTACTTGATGTTGGGTAAGTGATTGTTGAATCCTTTCCTTGGAAAAAAAAGGATTGAGATTGGTGCGATCTGATCGATTAACGGAGATCAACTCTGACCCTACCGGGTCATTTCTTTTTCCGGTATATGAAATGGGGGGCTTCACTGAATCCATTTTTATGAAATCTCGAATCAGACCTTTTACCCTTACTTCAACAAAGGAAGCATGAACCCCCTCTATAGAAGAACCCTTTTTGATAGAAGAAGCCTTTTTGTCTTGGTCCCAATTCAATACTAAACAAGTTCGAACCAATTGAATATTTTTGTGAGAAATTCCTCGAATTGGCTTGCCATTTCCATAAAGGATATAATTGACAACTCGAAGTTGCACATTATCGCTTTCTTGCAACGGATCCTTGGGGAAAAGTGTTGCTAAATTCATCCCGCCCGCCATTTCATATGTGACTGCGGGTCGAACCAAAACAAAATCCTTTTTCTTGCTGGGTGTGATCCGTTGGACATAGATCCAATTTTTTAATTTTTTGGATTCCTTCGAATTTTTTTTTCCTGTTCCTGGCGGTATCAAGATGCCGCTGTGCCAAGATATCTTATCTGTCTCTCCAGGAAAATGGATATCTCCAGAAAATATTTTCAGTTCAATCTTTTTTTTTTTTTTCTCCACCCGAACCAATCCGCCTACTCGGCTTCTTGTATTGAAAGTGATTTGCGTATCCACTCCAATGATACTATTGTTCCGTACCTTTATGGAAGACGATCCGGGTAAGATATGTACTTCCTCGGGAATAAAAAAAAATCGATCTATTTTCATTTGGTATTTTGACCTAAATTCTTTTGTTCCTCGATACTCAATCAAATACTGTTTTTTGACAATAGAATGCACCCCTCTAGTCCCATATTTAGTGATTCCCGAGCTGTTTCTTCTGTATCGGGGATCGTCGAAATAAGCAAGAATACTATTTCTACGGAAAATCCCATTTATGGGTATTTCCATCGAAATACCTGAACGGGGTATTATTTCTTTCTCTTGTTCTTGATTAGACCGAAATGGAATGATGAATCTATTTCTTCGCCTCTTTGCCAATAAATCAGAATCCCCGTGGAGAAAGGCAGGATATATAAAATTACAATGACCCTTGCATATGATTTGATCAGGTCCTGAAGAATCCAGAATTCTCCCTGCCTTTTTACCAGAAGGATCCGAACTAAACAACTTGTGTCTCACTTGATCATCAGTCACTGAGAGGTTAGAAATATAGCTTCGTTCGGCAGAAAGAGAATGAACATTCATTTGATCTTGATCCTTGTGGAGCAAAAAAGGGACTACACTGTATGTGTAGGGATTTCCTGATAATATCCATAAATGACTTGTTTTTGGTAAGAGATGAACATTACCATATGTATATTTGGGTGCATGGTACACATCGGTACTCCAGTGCATTTCTCCCTCTGAGTCAGAATAAATATGTTTTCGGACCCTCTCTTTTAAATTCACGGTGGATGCTCCCGCGCGAATCTCAGCAATCACTTGTTCTGATTCTACATATTGATCATTTTGAACTAAAAGAAAACTTTTTGATGGAATATTCACATTATGTAGAATATCTTGACTCTCGATAGTTACATATAGGTCTATATAACATAGAAACGCAGGATGTCCGTGACGTGTACGTGTGGGATGAACTAAATCTTCATTGAATTTTATTTTTCCATTAGAAGGAGCTCTTACATGTTCTGCAGTACCCCCTGTGAATACTCCACCGGTATGAAAAGTTCTTAATGTTAGTTGAGTCCCAGGTTCCCCAATAGATTGACCTGCAATAATACCTACTGCTTCTCCCAATTCGACCAGGTCACCGTGAGTGGGACTTCGACCATAACATAATCGACAGATCCAAGACGTACTCCTGCAAGTCAAGGGGGTTCGAATAGATATTGGTTGTGCTCGAAAGGTTATGAATCGATTAACAAAGCCAATCCCAATATCTTGATTGCGAATCGCAATGCATCGTGCACCGATATATAGATCGTCTGCTAATACACGACCAATTAATGTTTGGATAAAAATTCGTTCTGTCATCATCCCGTTTCGAGGACTCACAGAAATACCTCGAATGGTGCCACAATCTGTTCTACGTACAACAATATGTTGAACTACTTCAACAAGTCTACGCGTGAGATACCCAGCATCAGATGTTCGGACAGCAGTATCCACAACTCCTTTCCGGGCTCCGTAACAGGAAATGATATATTCTGTTAAAGAGAGTCCTTCGCGTAAATTGCTTTGAATAGGTAAATCAATCATTTGTCCTTGAGGATCCGACATTAATCCTCTCATACCTACTAATTGGTGTACTTGAGATGCATTTCCTCTAGCTCCCGAAAAAGACATTATATGGACTGGATTAGAAGGATCAGTCATCCTAAAATTAGGATTCATTTCTTGTCGCAAATATTCACTTGTAGCATACCATATCTCGATGGATTGACGTAATTTTTCTACCGCATGTACATTCCCATAATGATGGTGTTTTTCCAAAAGAAAACTTTGTTGTTCAGCATCTTGGACTAGCCACGCCTTAGAAGGTATTGTTAAAAGATCATCAATTCCTAATGAAATAGATGTAGCAGTGGCTTGCTGGAACCCCAGAGTCTTTACCTGATCCAGGATGTGTGATGTATATGCCATTCCAAAGCGATCTATTAATCGGCTAATAAGTCGTTTCATGGCAGTTCCATCTATCGATTTATTGTGAAAGACCAGATCGACCCGTTCTGCCATAAGTACCCCCGATGCCGATGAGTAGGATTCGACAATAAGTTTGAGTCAGTGATTCAAAGACTTCCTTTCCTAGATCTTGATTCACGTACAAATTCAGGAATTATGATACTAGTTGAGACGAAGAGACACGAATTCCGATGGGTATTGGTATTATAGAATTACTTAGCTTAGGTACCGCATGAGCAAGCTCGGCAAAACCCTTGTACGGCTTCTTCTATTTCTCGATAAAAAGAAATATTACCAACTGTGGTTCGGATGTATATACAAAAAATTTCTTTTTTGACATTTCTTACTATTAGATAGCGCCCATAAACCTCATGATAGGTACCCAAGGATTCATATTGAACTTCGAGGGGAACTTCTCGTGATGCAATAACGCGTTGATCTAGTCGCCACCGGAGCCACAAAGGACTATCTAAATTGATTCGTTTCTGCCGATAAGTTCCAAGCGCATCATAGGAGCTGGAAAAATAGGGTTCTTTTGTATACTTAGAGTTATTATCGTAATTTTTTTCATTTTGATGGTTTCTGTAATTACACGGATTATACCTATTTGCACAAATACCTCGACGATTCCCGATCGTTAATACATGGAGTCCCATAAGCATATCTTGGGTTGGTGCGGAAATGGGATCTCCAATCGCCGGAGATAAGAGATTCATATGAGAAAACATAAGTAAACGGGCCTCGGCTTGAGCCTCCAAAGATAAAGGTACATGAACAGCCATTTGATCCCCATCAAAGTCTGCGTTGAATCCCTTACA